AATGAAGTGCCTGATTAAAGGGTTACCTTGATAGGGTAAATTAAGTAATTTAAATTACCTTCATTAGATATTACATAAGATAGAATTAAACTATCAACTTTAGTATCAAAAACTAACGTGTATCATACACTTTAATGTAAAAAGGTAAGCTAATTAAGCTAATGGGTTCATACCCCATTTATATAGGTATCAATCCTATCCTTTTTAATGACCAACAACTCTATAAAACTTCTCTTCCTATCAACATTAATGATAGGAACGATCCTGTCCATTTCATCAAACTCTTGATTCGGAGTTTGAATAGGACTAGAGATCAACTTACTTTCATTTATTCCCATATTAACAAATAATAAGAATTTAATAATAAACGAATCATCAATTAAATATTTTATTGTTCAAGCAATAGCATCAACAATATTATTATTCTCTATCCTATTAATTCAAATAAAATATCCAATAAGATGAGAAATAGAATTTATCCCTTCAATAATAGTTAGATCTAGATTGTTATTAAAAATTGGGGCTGCTCCCTTTCATTTCTGATTTCCAGAAGTTATAGGAACATCAACATGAATTAATTGTTTAATATTGATAACATGACAAAAAATTGCACCAATAATAGTTCTATCATACTGTATCCAATTAAGAACATTTATATTTGTTATTACTATTTTAAGAATTATTATTGGGGCAATTGGAGGGTTAAATCAAACATCATTACGTCAACTTTTAGCATATTCATCAATTAATCATTTAGGATGAATAATTAGATCTTTAATGGTAAGAGAAAACATATGAGAAATATACTTTATCATTTATTCACTATTAAGAGTAATTATAGTCCTTCTATTTAAACAATTAAATTTATTTTTCCTAAATCAAATTTATTCATCAACAAATATAAAAACAGAAATTAAATTCATAATATTTTTATCTCTTCTTTCATTAGGTGGTTTACCACCTTTCCTAGGGTTTCTACCAAAATGAATTATTATTCAATCTCTTGTAGAAAATAATATAACAATCATAATAACAATTATGATTATACTAACAATAATTACACTCTACTATTATATACGAATTAGATTCTCAGCTCTTATTTTGTCATATTCAGAAAATTCATGATCAATAACTAATCCATTAAATAAATCTAGATTTATTTTAACAACAACAGTAATAATTTCAACTTTAGGTCTAATATCAACACCAATATTGGTTTATTTAAATTAAGGACTTAAGTTAAATAAACTAATAACCTTCAAAGTTATAATTAAAAGAATAATCTTTTAGGCCTTAGTAAAGTTATTTACACCTCTAGAATTGCAGTCTAAAATCATAATTGAATATAAAGCCAATAATAATGATAAGAGAGAAAAATTCTCATAAATAGATTTACAGTCTACCACCTATTATTCAGTCATCTTACCGCAAAAATGATTATTCTCAACAAACCATAAAGATATTGGTACTTTATACTTTATATTTGGAGCATGAGCTGGAATAGTAGGAACTTCAATAAGAATAATTATCCGAGCAGAATTAGGTCAACCAGGATCATTAATTGGAGATGATCAAATTTATAATGTAATCATTACAGCACATGCATTTGTAATAATTTTCTTTATAGTTATACCTATTATAATTGGAGGATTTGGTAATTGACTTGTGCCATTAATAATTGGAGCACCTGATATAGCATTTCCACGAATAAATAATATAAGTTTTTGACTTTTACCTCCTTCATTAACACTACTCCTTATATCCTCTATAGTAGATAACGGAGCTGGGACTGGATGAACAGTTTACCCTCCGCTTGCTGGAGCAATTGCTCATGGAGGAGGATCAGTTGATTTAGCAATCTTCTCATTACATCTAGCAGGTGTATCATCAATCTTAGGTGCAGTTAATTTTATTACAACAGCAATTAATATACGATCAGAAAGTATAACATTAGATCAAACACCATTATTTGTTTGATCAGTAGCTATTACAGCCCTTCTTTTACTATTATCACTTCCAGTACTAGCAGGAGCTATTACAATATTATTAACAGATCGAAATTTAAATACATCATTCTTTGATCCTGCTGGAGGAGGTGATCCTATTTTATATCAACACTTATTCTGATTTTTTGGTCATCCAGAAGTTTATATTTTAATTCTTCCTGGATTTGGTATTATTTCACATATTGTATGTCAAGAAAGTGGAAAAATTGAATCATTTGGAACATTAGGAATAATTTATGCAATATTATCAATTGGATTAATAGGATTTATTGTATGAGCACATCATATATTTACAGTAGGAATGGATGTAGATACACGAGCATATTTTACATCAGCAACAATAATTATTGCTGTACCAACTGGAATTAAGGTATTTAGTTGATTAGCTACACTTTATGGAACTAAATTTAAATTCAATCCACCATTATTATGAGCATTAGGATTTATTTTTTTATTTACAATTGGTGGTTTAACAGGATTAGTTTTAGCAAACTCATCACTTGATATTATTTTACATGATACTTATTATGTTGTAGCACATTTCCACTATGTATTATCTATAGGAGCAGTATTTGCAATTATAGGAGGAGTAATTCAATGATATCCTTTATTTACTGGATTAACAATAAATAATACATGATTAAAAATTCAATTCACAATTATATTTATTGGAGTAAACTTAACATTTTTCCCTCAACATTTCTTAGGATTAGCAGGAATACCTCGACGATATTCAGATTACCCTGATGCATATACATCATGAAATGTAGTTTCAAGTATTGGGTCAACAATTTCAATTGTAGGAATTATTATATTTATTTTAATTATATGAGAAAGTATAATTACAAATCGAGTAATTTTATTTAGATCTAATATAAGAAGATCAACAGAATGACTACAAAATAATCCTCCAGCAGAACATAGATATTCAGAATTACCATTAATTTCTAGATTCTAATATGGCAGATTAGTGCAATAGATTTAAGCTCTATAAATAAAGGTTTAACCTTTTATTAGAAATTTATGGCAACATGATCAAACTTATCATTACAAGATAGAGCTTCACCTTTAATAGAACAATTATCATTTTTTCATGATCATACAATAGTAGTATTATTAATAATTACTATTATTGTAGGATATGCACTTAGATATATAATAATTATTTCTTTTACAAGACGAAATATATTACATGGACATTTAATTGAAACTATCTGAACAGCACTTCCAGCTATTACATTAATCTTTATTGCACTACCATCACTACGATTACTTTATTTACTTGATGATTCAGTTGATGCAATAATTACAATTAAAACAATTGGACGTCAATGATACTGAAGTTATGAATATTCTGATTTTGTAGATATTGAATTTGATACATATATAACACCAGAAAATGATTTAGAAATAAATAGATTCCGACTACTTGATGTTGATAATCGAACAATCTTACCTATAAATACTGAAGTACGAGTATTAACAAGAGCATCAGATGTACTTCATTCATGAGCAGTACCAGCATTAGGAATTAAAATTGATGCAACACCAGGACGATTAAATCAAGGAACATTTACAATTAATCGTCCTGGATTATTTTTTGGGCAATGTTCTGAAATTTGTGGAGCAAATCATAGATTTATACCAATTGTAATTGAAAGAACTTCAGTTAATATATTTATTAAATGATTATCTAAAATAATCTAAGGAGTTAGTTAAAAATAACATTAGAGTGTCAATCTAAAATAACTAATTATTAGTACACCTTGATCATCAGATGACTGAAAGTAAGTAATGGTCTCTTAAACCAAAAAATAGTAATTAACGAATACTTCTGATGAGGAATAAAATCTAAATCCCTCAAATATCTCCTTTAATATGATTTTCACTATTTATTTTATTTTCTATTGTATTAATTTTATTTAATCAAATAAACTTCTTCTCATTTAAACCAATAATTATAAAAAGAGAAGAAATAAGACAAATTAAAAGTAAAAACTTAAATTGAAAATGATAACAAATTTATTTTCAACATTTGATCCATCAACTAATCTATTTAATTTATCATTAAATTGATCTAGAACATTTCTAGGATTATTTCTAATTCCAACTTTATTTTGATTAACTCCATCACGAATCAATATTATATGAAATAAATTAAACTTAACTCTCCATAATGAATTCAAAACACTATTAGGACCAAACTCATTTAATGGAACAACATTTATTTTTATTTCAATCTTTATTATAATGATATTTAATAATTTTATAGGATTATTCCCTTATATTTTTACTAGAACTAGTCATCTAGCATTAACATTTACAATTGCATTACCAATATGATTAAGATTTATATTATTTGGATGAATTAATCATACCAATCATATATTTTCACATTTAGTACCTCAAGGTACACCTCCTGCACTTATATCATTTATAGTATTAATTGAAACAATCAGAAATGTAATCCGACCTGGAACATTAGCAGTACGACTAGCAGCAAATATAATTGCAGGACATTTATTATTAACACTTCTTGGAAATACAGGACCATCAATAACAATAAATTTAATTTCTCTATTAATTTTTGGACAAATATTATTATTAATTCTTGAATCAGCAGTAGCTATAATTCAAGCTTATGTATTCTCTATTTTAAGAACTCTTTATTCTAGAGAAGTATACTAAACATATGTTAACAATACACTCAAACCACCCATTTCACTTAGTAGACTATAGACCTTGACCATTAACAGGAGCAATTGGAGCAATAGTACTAGTATCAGGATTAGCTAAATGATTTCATTTATTTAATATTAATCTATTTATAATTGGAATAGGAATCACTTTACTTACAATAATTCAATGATGACGAGATGTAGTTCGAGAAGGAACATATCAAGGATTACATACAGGATTTGTATCAATCGGACTACGATGAGGAATAATTTTATTTATTGCATCTGAAGTATTATTTTTTATATCATTCTTCTGAGCTTTTTTTAGAAGAAGACTGGCACCAACTATTGAATTAGGTATATTATGACCACCAATAGGAATTCAACCTTTTAATCCAATACAAATTCCATTACTTAATACAGCTATTCTTCTTGCATCAGGAGTAACTGTAACTTGAGCTCATCATAGACTTATAGAATCTAACCATACTCAAACACTTCAAGGATTATTCTTTACAGTGTTACTAGGAATTTATTTTACTATATTACAAGCATATGAATATTGAGAAGCACCTTTTACTATTGCTGATGCAGTTTATGGATCAACATTCTTTGTTGCAACAGGATTTCATGGATTACATGTAATTATCGGAACAATATTTCTTTTAACGTGTCTAATACGACATTCAATAAATCAATTCTCACCTAATCACCATTTTGGATTTGAAGCAGCTGCATGATATTGACATTTTGTAGATGTAGTATGATTATTTTTATATATTTCAATCTACTGATGAGGTAGATAATTGTTTTTCTAGTATAAATAGTACATTTAACTTCCAATTAAAAAGCTTGATTATTAATCAAGAAAAACAATTTTAATTCTATCAATAGGAAGTTTTATTAGATTTTTTTTACCAATAATTATTATAATTCTTGCAACAATCTTATCAAAAAAATTAATTAATGATCGAGAAAAAAGATCACCATTTGAATGTGGATTTGATCCTAAAAGTTCTGCTCGAATACCTTTCTCACTACGATTCTTTTTAATTGCAGTAATTTTTTTAATTTTTGATGTAGAAATTGTATTAATTCTACCAATTGTAATTATTTTAAAAACATCAAACATTATAATCTGAACAATATCAACAATATTTTTTATTATAGTTTTATTAGGAGGATTATATCATGAATGAAATCAAGGAGCTCTTAAATGAGCAGATTAAGGGTTATAGTTAAATATAACATTTGGGTTGCATTCAAAAAGTATTGATTTATCAATTAACCTTAAAAATAAGAAGTGAAAAAATCACAATCAGTTTCGACCTGAAAAAATGGTATTTATTACCCTTATTTATTAATTGAAGCCAAAATAAGAGGCATATTACTGTTAATAATATAATTGAACTATTAGTTCCAATTAAGGAAATGTAAAGCCAATATTAAAGCTGCTAACTTTATATATTAGCGGTTAAACTCCGTTAACATTTCTATTTATATAGTTTAAATAAAACATTACATTTTCACTGTAAAAATAATATTCTATATATATTTATAAATATACCTAAAAATAAAAATATTTCCTTAACATCTTCAGTGTTAAACTCTAATAATAAGCTATTTAGGTATTATAAAGAAAATAATACAATTAAAATAAATATTCAAAAAATAAAAGTTAAAAGATAAATCTTAAAATTAGAATCATATCAACTTTGAATATAATTAATTATATAAATAAATAAACTATATAAACCTTGACCACCTAATATTTCACCTCAACTATAATCAAAAGACTTTGATGAATAATAACCAAATTTTAAAGGTAAATAACTAATAAAATTAGTTGAAAGAAATGGTATAAATCATATAGAACCTAAAAATCTAAAAGAAGATAATATATCAAAAGAAAATAAATTATAAGAAAAACTTGAATTAGAAATTAAATAACCAAAATAAGAACCTAAAATTACAACAGTAATAGTTAAAAATTTTAAATAAAATGGTAAAACAATTATATAAGGAATAGGAAAAACTAATCAAGAAAGTAAACTACCACTAAAAACAGAAATAAATAATAAAGCAATCATTCCAAAAGAAATATAAAACCCCTTATCATCAAAAGAAAAACTAGAATAAAAACTATTATCACCTGATATAGAATAATAAAATAAACGAAAAGAATAAGAAGCAGTTAAACCAGTAGAAAAAAAATATAAAAAAAAGATCAAACAATTAATTCATCTTAAACAAACCATCTCAAGAATTAAATCCTTTGAATAAAATCCAGCTAAAAAAGGTATACCACATAAAGATAAACTAGAAACATTAAAACAAACTGAAGTTAAAGGTATAAAATTAACAATAGAACCTATAAAACGAATATCTTGAGAATCCTTTAAATTATGAATTATTGAACCTGCACATATAAATAATAATGCTTTAAATAAAGCATGAGCTAACAAATGAAAAAAAGCAAGTTTTGGATAACCTATAGCTAAAATTCTTATTATTAAACCAAGTTGTCTTAAAGTAGATAAAGCAATAATTTTCTTTAAATCAAATTCAAGATTTGCTCCAAGACCAGCTATAAATATAGTTAAACAACCGATAAATAATAAAAATCAACTACAATTATAAGTATTAAGTATAGGTCTAAATCGAATTAATAGATAAACACCAGCAGTAACTAAGGTAGAAGAATGAACTAAAGCAGAAACAGGAGTAGGAGCTGCTATAGCTGCTGGAAGTCAAGAAGAAAAAGGAATTTGAGCTCTTTTTGTTATAGCTGCCAAAACAATTAATATTGTAATAATTTTTATTTCAAAAGAATTTACAATAAAATCATAATAATAAATATAGTTTCAACTACCAAAATTTAATATTCAAGCAATAGAAATTAAAATAGCAACATCTCCAATACGATTAGATAAAGCAGTTAATATACCAGCACTATAAGACTTTACATTTTGATAATAAATTACTAAACAATAAGAAACTAATCCTAAACCATCTCAACCTAATAAAATTCTAATTAAATTTGGACTAATAATTAAAAACCCTATTGAAAGAATAAATATTAAAACAATTATAATAAAACGATTAATATTTTTTTCATTAGATATATAATCCTCTCTATAATAAATAACTAAAGAAGAAATATATATAACAAAAGATAAAAAAATTAAAGATATTCAATCTAAAATTAAAGTTATAACAACTATAGAACCATTTAAATTAAAAAGTTCCCATTCAATAAAAACTCTATAATCAATTATTAAATAATAAATTCCTAAAATAAAAATTAAAGTTCTTATAAAAAATAAAGAAAAAAAACTTAAAGAACAAATAGAAAATAATTTCACGGCCTAAGATGAAAGAATTCATATCATTGATCCCACAAAACAATATTTTAATTAAAATACTTAAGCAAAATTAAACAAAAAAATATTCACCCCTTAAACATAAAATATTTAAAGGAAATCAATGTAAAAATAAAAGGTGATATTCACGTAAATAACCAAGAGAACATGTATAAATACCAGCAAAGTAAGAACCATGCTGAGAATAAGAATATATATATAAAGTATAAACAGCTCTAAAAAAAGATAAAAAAATTAAAACTAAAAATCTAAAAGAAGATCATGATATAATTCTATTTAATAAACTTAATTCACCAACCAAATTTAATGAAGGAGGAGCGGCCATATTACAAGAACTTAAAAGAAATCATCAAAGAGCTATTCTAGGTATAAGATTAATTATACCTTTATTAATTAATAATCTTCGTCTTCCTAAACGTTCATAAATAATATTTGATAAACAAAATAAACCAGAAGAACATAAACCATGACCAATTATTAAAGATAAAGAACCTATACAACCTCATCAATTTATTGTTATTAGACCACCAATTACCATTCTTATATGAGCAACAGAAGAATAAGCAATTAAAGACTTCAAATCAACTTGACGAAAACAAATAAATCTAACAATAACTCCACCTGATAAACTTAAAGATAATCAGAAATAATTAAACTTTATACCTAAAAAAGAAATAATCTTTATTACACGAAAAATACCATAACCTCCCAACTTTAATAAAACACCAGCAAGAATTATTCTACCAGAAATAGGTGCTTCAACATGAGCCTTAGGTAATCATAAATGAACTAAAAATATAGGCATCTTAATTAAAAAAGCTAAAATCATAAAAACATAAAACATAAAATAAGAAGATCCAAAATCAAATAATAATGGAAAATATAAAGTATTAATATAAGAGTAAACCTTAAATAAAACTAACAATAATGGTAATCTAGCAAATAAAGTATAAAAAATTAAATAAATACCCGCTTGAAGACGTTCAGGCTGGTAACCTCAACCTAAAATTAAAAGTAAAGTAGGAACTAATCTAGCTTCAAAAAAAATATAAAAAGACAATAATCTTAAACTAGCAAAAGAACAATATAATATAATTAAAAGAAATAAGACTATAAAAATAAAAAAACTTGAATGATAAGAAGATAAATAAACAGAACCTCTAGATATAATTATTAAAGAACAAATTCAAAAACTCAATAAAATTAAACTAAAAGAAAAATAATCAATACCAAAATAATATCTAATTATATTTAAATCACAATATGAATAAATACAAATCATAAAAATAAATCTAGACAAAAATATTAAAGAATGAACCAACCATCAAGAATTATTTAATAAACAAAGAGGGATCAAAAAAACAATTATTAATAAATACTTTAACATAAAGATAATCTAAAAGAATTAAAAAAATCATTACCATGAGAACGAATTATAGAAACTAAAATAGATAAACCTAAAGCACCTTCACAAACAGAAAAAACTAAAAAAATAACAGGGAAAAAATAATCATAATTAAATTCAATAAGAAAAATAACAATTAATATAAATAAAGAAAGAACAATATATTCCAATCTCAATAAAACTATCAATAAATGTTTACGCTTTGAAGAAAAAATATAAATGCCAGCAAAATAAATCAATAAAGAAGTAAAAATAGAAAATATAAACATTAGTTTTAATAGTTTAAAAAAAACACTGGTCTTGTAAATCAGAAATAAGGTCTGCCCCCACTTTTAAAACTTCAGGAATAGAAAATAATTTCTATCCTTGGTCCCCAAAACCAATATTTTAATAAACTAACTCCTGAAATGATAAAAATAATAATTATAGCTTTATCTAACGTAATAAATATTAATTTTATTAAATTAAATCACCCAATATCAATAATACTTTTTATTATTTTACAAACTTTTCTTATTGGATTAATAAGCGGAACAATAATAGAAAGATTTTGATTATCATATATTTTATTTCTAACATTTCTTGGAGGTATATTAGTATTATTTATTTATATTACAAGAATTGCATCAAATGAAATATTTCAACCAAAATCAATTATTATAATCTTTTCGTTTATTTTATGAATTATTATTTTAATAATTTTAATTGTTTTAGATAAAACAATATTTATAGATTTTTTTAAGAATACAGAATCTATAAATATTAATAATTTAATTAATTATCAAGAAATGACATTCTCATTAGAAAAATTATATAATAATCCAACATTTATTATTACAATATTTATAATAATCTATTTATTTCTAGCACTTCTAGCAGTAGTAAAAATTACTAATATTAATCAAGGACCTATTCGTAAAATAAGATAATTACTAATGAATAAACCAATTCGATTAAAACATCCTTTATTTAAAATTATTAATAATTCTTTAATTGATTTACCAGCACCAACAAATATTTCATTTTGATGAAATTTTGGTTCATTACTAGGATTATGTTTAGTAATTCAAATTGTAACAGGATTATTTCTAGCTATACATTATACATCAAATATTGAAATAGCATTTAGAAGAGTAGTTCATATTTGTCGAGATGTAAATAATGGGTGAATTATTCGGACCCTTCATGCTAATGGAGCTTCAATATTTTTTATTTGTATTTATTTACATGTTGGACGGGGAATTTATTATGGATCTTATATATATATACATACTTGAATAATTGGAACTATTATTTTATTTTTAGTTATAGCAACAGCATTTATAGGATATGTTTTACCATGAGGACAAATATCATTCTGAGGAGCAACAGTAATTACTAATTTATTATCAGCAATTCCTTATTTAGGTACAGATTTAGTTCAATGAGTATGAGGGGGATTTGCTGTAGACAATGCAACATTAAATCGATTCTTTACCTTTCATTTTCTCTTACCATTTATAATTGCTGCTATAGCAGCAATTCATTTATTTTTTCTTCACCAAACAGGATCTAATAATCCATTAGGACTTAATGGAAATATTGAAAAAATCCCATTTCATCCTTATTTTACATTTAAGGATTCAATCACATTTATTTTAATAATATCTTTATTAATTATACTATGTTTAATTAATCCATATTTACTAGGAGATCCAGATAATTTTGTGCCAGCAAATCCTTTAGTAACACCAGTTCATATTCAACCTGAATGATATTTCTTATTTGCATATGCAATTTTACGATCAATTCCTAATAAACTTGGTGGAGTTATTGCATTATTTTTATCAATTAGAATCTTAATAATTCTTCCATTTTATAATAAAACACCTTTTCGAGGAATCCAATTTTATCCAATTAATCAAATTATATTTTGAATTATAGTAATTATTGTAATTTTATTAACATGAATTGGAAAACGACCTGTTGAAGAACCTTATATTATAACAGGACAAATTTTAACAGTTCTATACTTTACTTATTTCTTAATTAATATTCATATTACAAATATATGAGATAAATTAATTAAATAATAAATAGTTAATTAGCTTAAGAAAAGCATATGTTTTGAAAACATAAAATTAGAAGTTTAATTCTTCTATTAACTTTTCTTAAAAAATTTCACTAAATAATTGAAATTAATAAAATTTTAAAACCAATAAAAAAAATAAAATAATTTAAAGACAATGGTAAAAAGCTTTTTCAAGCTAAGTATATTAATTTATCATAACGAAAACGAGGTAAAGTTCCACGAACTCAAATAAAAGAAAAAATTATAATAGTAAGCTTAATAAAAAATAAAAAAGAATAAAAATCACCTCCTAAAAAAATTAATGTTAAAAACATTCTTATAAAAATAATTCTTGCATATTCAGCTAAAAAAATTAAAGTAAAACCACCAGCACCATATTCAATATTAAATCCTGATACTAGTTCAGACTCACCTTCAGCAAAATCAAAAGGAGTACGATTAGTTTCTGCTAAACAAGAAGCAAAACATGCTAGAAATAAAGGAAAAGAAATAATAATAAATCAACAATAAATCTGATAATTTAAATAATTTAATATATTAAATCTTCCAATTAAAATAATTAAAGATATTAAAATTAAAGCTAGTCTTACTTCATAAGAAATAGTTTGAGCAACAGAACGTATAGAACCTAATAAAGAATAATTTGAATTAGATGACCAACCAGCAATTATTACAGTATAAACACTTAATCTAGTACAGCATAAAAAAAATAAAAAGCCATAAGAAAATGAACATATATAAGTTAAGAAAGGAAAAATAACCCAAATAATTAAAGAAATTATTAAATTAAATACAGGGGAAAAATAATATAATAAATAATTTGATAAAATAGGAATTGGCTGCTCCTTACAAATTAATTTTAAAGCATCACTTAAAGGCTGAGGAATACCAGCAAAGCCTACTTTATTAGGTCCTTTTCGAATTTGAATATAACCTAATACCTTTCGTTCTAATAAAGTTAAAAAAGCAACACTAATTAAAACACAAATTAATAATAAAAGAAAATTTAAAATAAACATAAATAAATCATATAATATCAATACTATTTGTAGAATAAATCTACATTAATGAATTCTAAATTCAACACATTAATCTGTCAAAATAGTAAATATTAATTTTAATCAATAAATAAAAAATATTTTATTTACATGGTCCTTTCGTACTAATGAAAATAATTTAAACTTAAGATAGAAACCGACCTGGCTCACGCCGGTCTGAACTCAGATCATGTAAGAATTTAAAGGTCGAACAGACCTAATTATTGGGCTACTGCACCCAAAATTATTCTTAATCCAACATCGAGGTCGCAATCTATTTTGTCAATATGAGCTCTCAAAAACAATTACGCTGTTATCCCTAAGGTAACTTAATCTTATGATCATAAATTATGGATCATATTAAACATAAATTAATGACTTTAGAATGAAAAGTTTATTTATTTTTCATGTCACCCCAACAAAACATTACCTTTAAATATAAAAAGATTAACTAAAAATTATATAAAAATAAAATGTTAAGCTCTATAGGGTCTTCTCGTCTTAAAGAAAAATTTAAGCCTTTTAACTTAAAAGTTAAATTCTATAACTTATCAAGAGACAGATGATTTCTCGTCAAGCCATTCATTCTAGCCCCTAATTAAGAGACTAATGATTATGCTACCTTTGCACGGTCAAAATACCGCGGCTCTTTAAAACTTTGTCAGTGAGCAGGCCAGACCTCAAAATATAATCAAGAGGACATGTTTTTGATAAACAGGCGGAAATCAATTTTGCCTAATTCCTTATAATAAATTTTAAAAATAAAATATTATAAACAAAATAATATACTAATTTCATCATTATTACAATAATTAAAAAATTAAATTAATAATCTTAATAAAAAACCTAAAATAATTATAAAATCAAAATAAAAAATAATGAACTAAAACGAAATCAAAAAGATAGCTGGTTTAAAGCTTACTATTAAATAATAAAAAATAAAATTATAGGTAAAATCTAGAGCTTATCCCCTAAATAATTAAATAAGTAAAAAATAAAATTATAGGTAAAATCTAGAGCTTATCCCCTAAATAATTAATAAGTTAATATTTTTACATAAAAAAGAAAATAAAAACTAATAACTTTAAAAAATTAAATTTTTTCTTAAGAAACTAGATACCTTAGGAAACGATTAACATATCATTTCTACAATTAACTCAAAAATAATTATGACACATTAACTATAAATTAATTGTAAATCAACCTAAATCGAGATTAGTAAATAAATACTAAAAATTTAATAAACCCTGATACAAAAGGTACAACAATTCAAATTTACTTTCTAAAATTAAATAATTATTTCATAATCCAATTACATTACTAATTAACTATAATAAAAAAAATCAATTCTATAAAATATACTAAGAATAATAAATAAATAAAATTTCTTTTATTAAAAAATAAAATAACAAAAAATAATTATAATAAAAGAAATAATCAAGATATCCTGACTTGCACAGAATAATTTTCAGTGTAAATGAAATACTTTACTAATAAGCTATATCTTGAAATCTTTCTAGATACACTTTCCAGTACATCTACTATGTTACGACTTATCTCATCTAACTTAAATTTTACCTTATAGATTAATTAGTAAATATTAATAATGAGAGCGACGGGCGATGTGTACACACCTCAGAGCCAATATCAATTAAATTAAATATGTCAAATTACTATCAAATCCACCTTCATTAACAGTGTTTCACCATTAAATCCGTTATAAACAAAAATTTATTGTAACCCGTCTCCTCTTAATTATTAACTGCACCTTGACCTGAAATATTTTATAATTATAAATTAAGAAAATTATAACTCTAAAAAGATTTTCTGATAACGGAAATATACAAACAAATAAATTAAGTAAAGTTAATCGTGTACTATCAATCATGGGATAGGTTCCTCTAAATGGAATGAGATACCGCCAAATTCTTTGGGTTTAAAGACCTTAACTATTAATACCCTGGTAAGTATAATTAACATTTAAAATAATAGGGTATCTAATCCTAGTTTATTATTTAAGTTTCACAGAATCATAAAAAGAAATATAAAAAAATTTTAAATTTCACCATCAAAATTTTAAAATTATCTCAAAATATAATTAACTGTATTAACCAATAATATTTACTTGTATTAATCGTATAACCGCGGCTGCTGGCACGAATTATGCCAATACTAAATCAATTGCTAAATCCAAAATCACTTGATAAATTAAATTAAATTACTGCAAAGAGAACATTTAGTCTAACAAAACTTACATATAAATCAAAGAAAAAGTAAATATTTAAGCAAGAATAAAACTTTAATTCCAAAAATAAAATTTAAATAATAATTAAAAGAAGATTAAAATTAAAATAAATCAAATAATTAAGAAAAAAGATAATAATAAAACACAAAATAATGAAAAAATCTTAGAAGATTACACCCGTTGACCAACAACAAACCTCTATTATATATAATAGATATTAGAAATGGAACCTAAAAAACTAAAATTGTATAATTTTATGCTTCTATTATTCTCTAATTCTTTATATATTTATAAAGAAAGATCAAATAATTAAGAAAAAAGATAATAATAAAACACAAAATAATGAAAAAATCTTAGAATATTACACCCGTTGACCAACAACAAACCTCTATTATATATAATAGATATTAGGGATGGAACTTAAAAAACTAAGATTATGTAATCTTATGCTTCTATTATTTAATCTTTCTTTTTTTATATATCTATAAAGAAAGATTAAATAATATAAATTATTTAATTTAAATAATTAAATATTTTAATATAATACATAATAATATAAAATTAAATGTATTATATTATTAATTATTTATTATAATAATAATTAATCTATTTATAATGTAAAATAATAATTATATTATATAATTAATATAATAGATTATTATATAATACTAATTATATTAATTAAATAATTATATTGTTTATATCATATATATATAATATAATATATTTAATTACATATATATAAATATTTTATTATATAATAATTTCTTTTGCCTTAAAAAATAGGTCCCTATAATTTTTGATAAATATATAAATTAAAATAATAAAATAATAATTAATAAATAAAACTATAATACTATATTTAATTAGATTTAATATATTAAAATAAATCATTTATATTAAACTCGAAAAAAATAAGAGTATTTTTCCATTTAAGTGGAAAAAAAAGGCACAAAATTAGAGCAACTATATGAATATATTACATTAACCTTCATAAAAAAAAAGCTTTAAATTTATATATAAAATACAAAAAAATACAAAAATTAA